CTTCCTAGAATCCCCTTTTACCCATTTCTATTTCTACTGTGCTTCTTAATATTCTTTGTCTATTTTTTTATGTTTAGTATCGAGTCGAATTTTCTTCTATTAAATACAATAGAAAACTATTCTAATATAAAAATATTAATATACTTCTATTCTAGAATATTGAAATCTGAAAACAGTGACATAATCGTAACGTTCTAATTTATCGTGAGGAAAAAGAAAAAAAAAAAGTCAAATAGTCCTCTTCACAATATACATACTCTGACTGACTTGTACTGCGCTACAAAGAATTCTATGAATAGGGAGGGAGTAGACAAAGATTAGAAAGAACCTAAGGTCTTTTCATAATTTTTTTTATACAGAATACAGACATAGAATTACATAATTGATCAACAAAAATTGAGTTCTTTTTTTGAGCTTAATCTGTTGATAAATCCATGGACCTAGAAATTCATTTCGGACAATTGAACCTTCTCAAATTGTTTCTTTTTAAGAACCAAAAAGATTTGTGCCAAAATAATAGATGACAAGAAGAACAAGAGACCTTGTACCCGTAACGGATCTTGAAGTACTATTTCCGCGTCTCCCTGACCAAATCCACCCACATTAGGATTACTCGTTAACGGTTGATCAAGTTTGATAGATTCACCCTCTGAAACAAGAAGTTCCGGTCCTGGAGGTATAATATTAAGAACCTCACGTCCATCCGATGCATCCACGATAGTTATATCGTATCCCCCTTTTTCTTTTCGTATGATTTTGTTTACTATACCAGCCGCTGTAGCGTTATAAACATTATTATTACTCTTGCTCCCGTCCGGATAAATCTGACCCCTACCCCTGTTCCCGCCTACGTATATCGGATATTTTAAGAAGTGAACATCTTTCTTAGTAGTGGGATCTGGGGAAAGAATAGGAAAGGTGATTTCACTAAATTTTTGACCAGGAACGGGGCCTACCACAAGAATATTTTCTTTTGTAGGACGATAGCTTTGAAAAGACAGATTACCTATCTTTTCTTTCATCTCGGGCGAAATACGATCGGTAGGGGCCAATTCAAAACCCTCCGGTAAAATCAGAACAGCACCCACATTCAAAGTACCTTTTTTACCATTAGCAAGAACTTGTTTAACTTGCATATCATAAGGAATTCTAACAACTGCTTCAAATACAGTATCAGGAAGTACCGCTTGTGGAACCTCAATATCCACGGGCTTATTAGCTAAATGGCAATTGGCACACACAATACGGCCGGTTGCTTCTCGCGGATTTTCATAACCCTGCTGTGCAAAAATTGGATATGCACTTGAAATGGGTGCTCGAGTTATTATATATATCATGAGCGATATGGAAATAGATAGAGGAATCTGTTCCCTTATCCAAGAAAAGTCATTTCTAGTTTGCATGTTCCAATCATTGATCCTGAAAATTTCTACAATAAGATTCGGTAGGTCACTGGCATAGTTACCTATCCACGATTTTGCAATTTATTTTAAAAATTTTCCTAGAATAAATATAGGAAGAAGCTCTTGGGTAGAAAAAAAGAATAAGTCAATTTTTGAATGTTTAGCTTTTCTACAAAATAACAAACTTTATAATTGCACTGCACTGGTGGATCGTTTTTTCAGTCATTCATTGAATGATAAATCACTACAAGTGACGGAGATATTCGATTTAAATAACGGAAAATCCAATATTTTAGAATTGTATCTAAAATGACTGGAAAAGTGGAAACAAGACCAGATATAATTTGACCATTCTGAACAAATCCAAAATCTTTATAGACAGAACCAATCATTATTTCCCAACCATGGGTCGAATGGAATCCTATACATAAATCGGTTAATAAAAGAATAGAAAAAGCTTTTATTGTGTCACTTACGTTATATAGGAATTCTTGAACCCAAGAGTTAAGAATAATAAGTTCTTGACTAGCTATAATAGAATAACCACTTAGAATAACAAAACAGATTATATTTGTCGAAAAGTGCAAAATCGTATGGATACGATCTTCGTTGTGCGTCTTGATCAATTGGATAGTTTCTTTTTTATAGATTCCGATACGTAGGTTTTTTATACGTGTTTCCGGGTATTCCTTTAGCATTTCATCCAATAGGAACAGTTCCTCGAATTCTATGAATTTGTTTAGAATACTCTTTTCTTGAATGATATTCAAGAAAATTTCGGATTGTCTAGTATTCCACCAATTAGTAATCCAAGATTCCAGACTTTTCTTAAATGTGAAAGAGATGCACCAGGGCAAAAAAACTATAAATGTAAGATATAGAAGGGGAGTAAATGCTTTCTTTTTTGCCATTTTTCGTCTTTAATGAACTCAGCTTAACCTCATTCTAAATAATAATCTTTCTATCAAGCATAAGTTATATTACAAGTCATATAATATAAATCTATAATCTATTGCCGTGTTTTTTTATTTGTAATTAGGGAGTTAGTCCTTGCCCTCAATTTAGACAGAATACAGAAAAACAAAAATAGAATAATATAAGAAAGCGAAAGAATCCACTGCCAATGCCAATTCGAATTCGAATGAAGAAAAAAACAATGTTTCAAAAAATATCAATTGATAAGATTCGAAGCAATTCATTCTTTTTTTTTTTTCAAAATACTTCAATAGGTACACGTAAGAAGTAGGCCAATTCTGCGGCTTTTTGTTCCATTTCTCGTGGAGTCAAATTATCGTCAATACGAGTCAAGGGAACGGCCCCCTGTCCTATGATTTCCATATAAATAACACGGCGAGTATAAATACCCTCTTTAACTTCTAGTTTGATGGACTGAATATCTTTCATAAGGAATCGAAGAAAAATACGACGATTTTTTCCAGGAAATCCCCAACGAAAAATACACACTATTCCCTCTTTTCTATCGAATCGATCATAACCACTACCTACATTCCACGCAATTGTACACCACAAATAACAACTAATAAAAAGACCCGCGATTCCGTAGAAAGACATCACGATCCCTTGTGGAAAAAAAATAATTTGCTGAGACGGAAATAAAGATAAAAAATTATTACCAAGATAACTGGAAGTTCCAACCAATAAGAACCCCCATGAACCTAAAAAAAGAATAAAGGCCCAACATAAATTGCTTGTTTTTCGAGACCCCGTTATAAGTTCTATCCATATACGTTCTGATCGCCAACTCATATTAGATCCAGTTCTATTTTATTCAAATAGGGAGAATAAAAAACCCAAGCAAATTAATTTTACTTTACTTTGTTTCCGAAGTCACTTTCATCAACTAGCACTATTTTGATGTAAAACTTTAGGAGTAATTCATCGAACTGCTTTCAGATTTAAAAAATCTTGTTTTTTTGAACATGAAGAAATAAAGAAGCCATTGCAATTGCCGGAAATATTAGTCCCACTAAAGGCACTAAAATGGAGGGTAAGTTTATCATAGAATGGGTACCTCGATTTAATATTTGTACCTGTTTTTTTATATTGTTATATTAATATAATATTTTTGTTCTATTAATTTAACATTATTTTGTTTTTATTCTAAATATAGTCTATAATCACTAGAATTCATACTTACTTATACTAAGTATATATGAATAATTATACTAAGTATAACTAAGTGAATATATATATAATGAGTTATAGAATATTCAATAATAAAAAAAAAATAAAATATTAATATTTATTACTATTCTCTTGTGTGTTCTAAATTTTATTTTTGTTTCATAATTTCTTTGAGGTTAAAAAAAAAGAAATAAAATTGAAGACTATGCTTGATTTTTATTTTTGAGTAAAGGGAAGGAAAGCATGGAGCTGAAATAACTCACTCAAAACCCACTTTAAAGGATTACGCGGTACGATTGAATCAAATAAGCCCTTTTGGAATAAATATTCCGACGTTTGTGAACCTTCGGGTACTGATTTATTCAAGGTTTGCTCAATTACTCTTTTACCCGCAAATGCAATGTAAGCGTTTGGTTCAGCAATAATAATATCCCCCAACATGCCAAAACTAGCTGTCACCCCACCAGTAGTAGGAGATGTAAGGATCGATACATAGAATAACTTTTTATTTGTTTGATAATCGTATAAAGCAGAAGAGATTTTAGCCATTTGCATCAAACTCAAACTTCCTTCTTGCATACGTGCTCCTCCCGACGCACATACTAGAATAAGAGGTAAAAGTTGATTGGTAGCATATTCTACCAAACGAGTGATTTTCTCACCTACTACGGATCCCATACTACCCCCCATAAATTGAAAATCCATAATACCAACTGCTACTGGAATACCGTTTAGTTGACCTGTGCCTGTTTGAACAGCCTCGGCCAATCCTGTCTTTCGTTGATAAAAATAAATACGATCTTTATAAGGTTCTTCTTCCGAATGAAATTCAATGGGATCCAGAGAGACCATGTCTTCATCCATAGGATTCCAAGTACCCGGATCAATCGAAAGTTCGATTCTATCTGAACTGCTCATTTTCAAATGATATCCACAGTGTTCACAAATATTCATTTTTGATTGAAAAAATTTCTTATAATTTAATCCATAACAATTTTCACACTCAATCCACAAATGTTTGTATTTTTGAGTTTCATCGAGATCATTAGAACTTTCTCTTTTAGTGAAATCACTATCATTTGTATTCTCGTTAGTACTAGTTATTATACTAGAACTCTCGCTTTCACTACCATTTTTGCCCTTACCACAAATGTAACTATAAAAATGACTATCATTGTATTTGTCACTATCATCTAAAATGTAACTATCAATAAAGATTTGAGAACGAAGATAACTTTCAATGCAACTATTAATGTTATTATTCCAACTAGATTGAGTATTATACGTGTAATGATCATCATTATTAGAATTAGAGACATTATTCAAATAACTAGAATTCTTATAACAATAAAAAAAACTTTCTGGTTCACTTATAAAAGAATGATCTTTGTCAATCTCCAAAATTTGATTTTCAATATCCAAATATATGGAATAACCTTTCCTCTGACTATCCCTAACTAAAAAAATTTTATCAAATAGAAAATTCCGGATATTCCTGACACTGACTGAATAATCAACATTACTGTAACTAGAGTTGTCACTCTCATTCCAACTATAAATGTTTTTATCCATATCAGTTAAAAATTGGTCTTCATTTACACCGGTATTTTCAATAGGACCAAAACTATCAATTGATTCACTTAACCCACACCTGTATTCTAACTCCCTATTAAACAACATAGAATTGAACTTCCATTTTTCCATAGATCTTTTTTCTCCTTTATTTACACGAAAATACAATAACAATATATGAATAGTCATTGGAGGAAAAATCATATAAATATTCTATTTTTATATCTTATTTATGATAAAAAAAAATAATAAACTCATTCGGAGTAATGTATTTTTAGACCAAATTATTTAATTTAATCATTCCAAATTATTTAATTTAATCATTATTTATTTGCCTTTTCTATTTTATATAGATATATATATCTTCTAACCCTACTCTATTTATTTTTTTTTTATTTCATTAATTGAATTTCGGTTGTTGATTAGGGTAAGGTTCCATAAAAACACCCTCCCTTTTTAAAATATCCTGAACGGTTCCTGTAGGTTGAGCACCCTGCTCAAGGAAATATTGAATAACAGGAATATTTAAATAGGTTTGATTCTTTATTGGATCATAAAAACCTACTTTCTGAAGACCTCTTCCCTCTCTTCGAGATCGAACATCAATTGCAACGATTCGATAAACCGCTCATTGGGATAGAGATAAATGATCAACACACCCCCCCTAGAAACGTATAAGAAGTTTTCTCCTCGTACGGCTCTCGAAAATTGAAAATTATGTCTATGTATAAAATTATGATATCAAATAGATCAATAAAATCAGCAAATCAATTAGACTATGGTTTAAGTATTTCTTTTTCTTTTTTTTTTTTTTCAGAAAGAATAAGAAAAAGAAAGAACTCCTTGTATTCGCAATCTCATAACTCAAATTGGATAACTTTCAAATAATTCAAATGAAAACAAAGCCTTTTAGATATTTCACTTATTGAGTGATCTCTACCCCCTTTCTTGCCTGTACGTTACTTCTTTAGAAACAATCCATTTTTTTTCTTCATTCTAAGGAAATTGTGATTCTAATAGAATTCTCAAGACAATTTGAAAATGGTATTTACTTGTTCCAAGATCCTTTAGCTTTTACTTTAATCATTGGGTTTAGACATTACTTCGGGGATTTTTAATCGTTTCAAAAATGGCAGCAACATACCTTTTTTTCTTTCAAAGAATCATACAAATAGAAGATAAGGTTGATTCCCACAGATACACTTTTGATCAAAATATCTTTACCAATTCCAACAAATTAATTTGAACTTATTTTTAACTTGCTTGAATTGGCTCCTTTGGATTTCTCTATCAAAAATATACTTACGAAGTTGTTATAATTTATTAATTTTCACTAACCTTAGATATTTGCCCCTTAGAAATGAATTAACTCGAGCTCCACTGTGTACTATTTACATCATCAATTTTCTCCCATTCTAGTGGAACAGAATAAACAATGTCGAGCCAAGAGCACACGAATTTCTATATACTAGAAAAAATGGCGGATGTAATAATCCACAGTTAATCTAATCATGTCTTTCAAGTCGCACGTTGCTTTTTACCACATCGTTTCAAACGAAGTTTTACCATAACATTCCTTTAGTTTGCATCCAATATTTCATTGATTCAATTATGAAATCGTGAATAGTCATTGATTCAATCGATACATAATAATCTATACTTATAACTTCTACTAGGTTTTTTTCTATTCTATATGACTGTACCATTTCTAAACTAAAGCAAAAAATTCAAATTAACTCACTATTGTATTACTATTTTTTCGATTTTACAAACTATCAAAATAAAATCGAAAAAATAGTAATACAATAGTATCCGACACCAAAAAAAATCCTTCTTTGATTTTAACTTATCCAGTTCAAAATCTTTTGATTCTGAAATCAAAAATATAAGAAATTATACTTTACTATAATATCTTAATTGAATTGAATTCTATGTAATGGTAATAATCAATAATTTAATTATAATTCTATCTATACATATCAATATACACGAAACAATTTTTGTATAGACATTTTTGAACTGGAATTGACGAACAACCAATACCAATAATAGTATTTATTAGTTTATTAGTGTCGAATCGAAAATGGGGCGTGGCCAAGCGGTAAGGCAACGGGTTTTGGTCCCGCTATTCGGAGGTTCGAATCCTTCCGTCCCAGAATATATCTATTCGTGATATATATATACAATTTGAATACAAATTGTATATCAGAGTAAAGATAGCCCTTTCCCTTATTTTATTGTTTTTATTCTAATCACCATGGATAATTGTATAATTAAAAAATAGATTTATTAATATTTATTTATATTCTATTTTTGTTTTAAGAAATTCATTTTTTTTTTACTCATTTATATAAAATTTATATAAAATTAATATCTATAATTAAAAAAAAAAATATATGTATTAGAAATTCTTCAATTTATTTATTAATACTAATTATTTATTTATTAATACTAATTATAGTATCAATATTAAATTAAAATAAAAAATCAAATTTTTTTATTCAAATAATATTTATATTTTGAATATAATATATAATATAAATATTATAAATATTCATTCAATATTTGAATTATTATATAAATAATTATGATAGAAATATGATTCTATATATGTATAATAAAATACAATAATAAAAATGAAAATTTGAATTCCAAAAAATAAAAAATACAACGAATTTTCTTAAAGAACAACAAAATGTTTGTTATGCTTAATATCTTTAGTTTGGTCTGTATTTGTATTCACTCTGCCTTTTATTCAAGTAGTTTTTTCTTGGCGAAATTACCCGAAGCCTACGCTTTTTTGAATCCTATTGTAGATATTATGCCGGTAATACCTATACTTTTTTTTCTCTTAGCTTTTGTTTGGCAAGCTGCTGTAAGTTTTCGATGAGATCCTTTATTTACATAATGTCCTAAATAAAAATTTAAATTGATTTTAAAATCAAAATTCGAATATTTTAATTATAATTATACCAATTTATAAGATCAGATAAGTCTTACAGTGTGAATCCTAGATTCAAATATTGAAATTTTTGGATAGACAAGAAAAATTTGGACCATCTCATCTTTTCTGTTTTTTTTTTTTCATTGAAAAATCCTAATCCTATTATCATTAGTATTTTTAGATTTGAGTCCACCACCAATACCTATATTGTGTATATGAAAAAAAAAAAATAGTATATTAGTGGTACTAATAATATAGTAATATTAGGCTCGACTCTTATTACAAATAAATTTCCTTATTTTTTCTATTTCCTCTAAATAATTTCATTTCTTAGAAACTTAATATCAAAGTAAATATAATGTGTAATATAAGAGAATCTATTATCTTTCTCTGTCGTTTTTTTAATTATCTTGGAGATTTTTTATAATGCTTACTCTAAAACTATTTGTTTATACGGTAGTGATATTCTTTGTTTCTCTTTTCATCTTCGGATTCCTATCTAACGACCCAGGACGTAATCCCGGACGTGAAGAATAAAAAAAAAAAAATTGTTTTCTGTATTTTACTTGCTTGTACTGAATTTTAAAATATTTATTTTTGGTATTTTTTCTATTTTACATCTTTAAATAGTAACAAAAAAAATAAAACAAACTTCCGAAAGTTCAAAATAAAAAATACCAAATTATCAACGGAAACGGAAAGAGAGGGATTCGAACCCTCGGTACAAAAATTCGTACAACGGATTAGCAATCCGACGCTTTAGTCCACTCAGCCACCTCTCCCCAATTGAAAAAAAAAAAATAGAATGACTATATTTATTTTGATCACATAAATAAAAAGAACAAAAAGTAGGACTTGAAAAAAAAAATATTTTTTATCTATTTTATCTCTATTTTTTATTATTTCGATTTTTTTTCTACTCATTACATTATTATATATATATTACAAGTATTTTTTTTTCTTTTTCTATTTTTTGGGTTTCTTTTTTTTTTATACAGCCAGAGCCGGGCTATGTACTGGCCCGGCTGCTCTTTTTATTCCAATGAATCCCGGATAAAAATGATTTATTTGAATGTATTTGAAAAAAAAAAAATGGAATTATGGATTCTTGCACAATGCACTTTTGGTTAGGAATTTAGTAGTTTTGTCGAGATGTATCTGTGAAAACAAAACACCTCTTCAGAAAAAACAAAATCCAAAAATGAAATTTGCCTCCTTATTATGAATTTCATTAGGAGGCCTCCTTACGAAACACGTCAACACCCAAAATAGTAAAAAATTATTCTCTTATTTCTTAATTACAACTGCTTCCCATGTTCGACAAAAACTCAATTATTATGCTAGAATTGCATTGTAGCGGGTATAGTTTAGTGGTAAAAGTGCGATTCGTTCTATGGACCCCTTAATAGTTAAGGGATCCCTTGCTTGATTATATATCTCAATGAAAAACTTTATTTCTTACTTAAGGGTATTTAATCCTTTATACCTCTGAACAAACGATTCGAGGAAATATACATTATCATAATTTGTATACAAGAAGAAAAAATTGTAAATTGACAAATTTTATTTTTAAATTATGAAACATAAGTTTTTTGGAATTGGATCAATAATCCCAATTTTTTGAGTATAAGTAAAGGATCTATGGAGAAAAATAGAAAAAGTTTCTTTCTAATCGTAACTAAATCTTCCATTTTTTTATTTGTTTTGTATAGGAGAGATTGAAGCAAAATAGCTAATAAACGATTATTTTAGTTTACTAGAGACATCGAAATATTTTTTAGCTCGACAGAAATTTTATAAGTTTCCTAAAGATTCTCTCAAATAGAAATAGAGAACGAAGTAACTAGAAAAAAAAAGATTGTTATAATACTCCTCTTCTATAGGGATCATCTAAAAAGCAAAGTTTTTAAAATGGATTCATAAAGGCTGACATAGA